ATATCATTTCATAATTATCTATGACTGTTTCTGTCTCTAGTATGACTACTTGATGAAATGTGGAGGAAAGTGGGATAAATGGCTGATACTACTGGAAGGATTCCTCTTTGGATAATTGGTACTGTAACTGGTATTCCTGTGATTGGTTTAATTGGTATTTTCTTTTACGGTTCATATTCCGGATTGGGTTCATCCCTGTAGGAGTCGGATGAACTGAGTTTTCGAAATGACAGCGTAAGAACTCAACGGGACCTTCAAATTCGACGAAGAAAGAGGGGTCCGTTGAGTTCTTACGCTGTCATTTCGAATTTTTTTCATATAAATATAAAAAAATTCGAAATGAAAAAATCAATACCTTTTTACAATGTTTCAAAAAACTCCATTTCATTTTTTCTGATGATATTTTTGAAAAATGAACTTCATTAAGTCATTCAAAACATCTGTTCTCGATACTTTCCAATAAAGTGAAAAGAAAGAATAAATCACTTGATTTACTTTTTCCGATTCTGAATGGCATAATAGAATAGAAGATAGTTTTGTTATAATTAATTCTATTGTAATTTGTTATAATTCATTATATTGTAAATTGTAAAAGATTATATATTCTATTTTTACAAATTGAAGTTCTATTTTCTCAATAAAATTCCCTTTCTTTTTGTTTGTCCACTGACTTCTTATATGCAAAAAAAAAATATTCTATGACATTTAAATCGGAAAACAGTGACATAATCATACCGCTCCAATTTATTTTTTTTTTTTATGAGATTGAAAAAAAAAAAAATAAAATAAATAGGTAAAGTCAAATAGTCTTCGTCACAATATAGTTACTATGACTAACTAGTACTACGATACAAAGAATTCTCTAAATCTAAATACAATAGAAAAGGAATAGAAAGGAGGAAAGGGCTTTTCATAATTTTTTGATTATACAGAATTACATAATTATCAACAAAAATTAGTTATTTTTCCGAACTAATATGTTGATAAATCCGCAGACCTAGAAATTCATTTCGGACAATTGAACCTTCTCAAACTGTTTCTTTTTAAGAACCAAAAAGATTTGTGCCAAAATAACAGATGCCAAGAAGAACAAGAGACCTTGGACACGTAACGGATCTTGAAGTACTATTTCCGCATCCCCCTGACCAAATCCACCCACATTAGGGTTACTCGTTAATGGTTGATCAAGTTTGATAGATTCACCCTCTGAAACAAAAAGTTCTGGTCCCGGAGGTATAATATCAATCACTTCACGCCCATCCGATGCATTCAATATGGTTATTTCGTATCCCCCCTTTTCTTTTCGTACGATTTTGCTTACTATACCCGCTGCTGTAGCATTATAAACATTATTATTACTCTTGCTCCCGTCGGGATAAATCTGACCCCTTCCCCTGTTTCCGCCTACGTATATGGGATATTTTAAGAAGTGAACATCTCTCTTAGTAGCGGGATCCGGGGAAAGAATAGGAAAGGTGATTTCGCTATATTTCTGACCAGGAACAGGGCCCACTACAAGAATATTTTTTTTAGTAGGGCGATAGCTTTGAAAAGACAGATTCCCTATCTTTTCTTTAATCTCAGGCGAAATACGATCGGGGGGGGCCAATTCAAACCCCTCTGGTAAAATAAGAACAGCCCCCACATTCAATGATCCCCTTTTACCATTAGCAAGAACTTGTTTCACCTGCATATCATAAGGAATTCGAACAACTGCTTCAAATACAGTATCAGGAAGTACCGCTTGTGGAACCTCGATATCCACGGGCTTATTAGCTAAATGGCAATTGGCACATACAATACGACCAGTTGCTTCTCGTGGATTTTCATAACCCTGCTGTGCAAAAATGGGATATGCGTTTGAAATGGGTGCTCGAATTATTATATATACCATGAGCGATACGGAAATGGATCGAGTAATCTCTTCTTTTATCCAAGAAACGACATTTTTAGTTTGCATGGTCCAATCATTGATCCTGAAAATTTCTACAATAAAATTTGGTAGGTCGCTCGTACAGTTCCCTATCCACGATTCTGCTATTTATTGAAATAACTTTACTGGAATATTAGGAAGAATCTCCGAAAATACCAAAAAAAATAAAAATAAAAAATAATAAGTAAAATTATTAATGTTTAGCTTTTGTACAAAGTACGTTATAATGGGACCGGGGGATCATTTTTTCAGTCATTCATTGAATGATAAATCACTACAAGTGACGGAGATACACGATTTAAATAACGGAAAATCCAATATTTTAAAAAGGTATCTAGAATGACTGGAAAAGTGGAAACAAGACCGGATAGAATTTGTTCATTATGAGCAAATCCAAAATCTTTATAGACAGAACCAATCATTAGTTCCCAACCATGAGGCGAATGAAATCCTATACATAAATCAGTTAATAAAAGAATAGAAAAAGCTTTTATTGTGTCGCTTAAGTTATATAGGAATTCTTGAACCCAAGAGTTAAGAATAATAAGTTCTTGATTACCTATAATAGAATAACCACTTAGCATAACGAAAGAGATTATATTTGTCGAGAAGTTCAAAATCGTATGGATACAATCCTGATTGTGCGTCTTGATCAATTGGACCATTTCTTTGTAGATTCCGATACGAAGGTTTTGTAAACGTGTTTCCGGGTATTCCTTTATCATTTCATCCAAGAGGACCAATTCCTCCAATTCTATGAATTTTTGTAGGATACTCTTTTCGTGAATATCAGTCAAGAAAATTTCTGATTGTCTAGTATTCCACGAATTAGTAACCCAAGATTCCAGACTTTTCTTAAATGAGAAAGAGATCCACCAGGGCAAAAATACTATAGATGTAAAATAAAGAAGGGGAATCAATGCTTTCTTTTTTGCCATTTTTCATTTTTCGTCTTTAATGAATTCACCTTCATCCCATTCGTCAACTCTATTAATATTTCTATCAAGTCTAAGTTCTATCACAAATCATAGAGAAATCTATTCCTCCATTTTTGATTTGTGATTCGGGAGTTAGTCCTTGAATTTAGAAAGAATACAGAAATAGAATAAGAAATAGAAAGAAAACAGTCCACTTCAAATTCGAATGAAGGAAAAAAATATTGTCTTGTTTCCAAAGATATCAATTGCTAAAATTCGAAGCAATTAGCGCTTTCGATGAATGCACGAAAGCGGTCCACTTCAAGTAATGAATATCTTAGTCAGATTTCGAAACGAAAGAACGCCCTTTCTATCATCTATCACCTATCAAAATATCAAATATTTCGAAAAAAAAATTCTTGAATTTTTTCAGTTCATTTTTTCTTTTTCAAAATCCTTCAATTGGTACACGCAAAAAAGAGGCCAATTCCGCCGCTTTTTGTTCCATTTCTCGTGGAGTCAAATTCTCATCAGTACGAGTCAAGGGAATGGACCCCTGTCCTCCGATTTCCATATAAAGGACACGACGAGTATAAATACCCTCTTTAACTTCTATTCTGATAGACTGAATGTCTTTCATAAGGAATCGGAGAAAAATACGACGATTTTTTCCCGGAAATCCCCAGCGAAAAATACACACTATTCCTTGTTTTCTATCGAATCGATCATAACCACTACCTACACTCCACGAAATTGTACACCACAAATAGAAGCTAATAAAGAGACCCGCGATTCCATAGAACGACATCACGATCCCTTGTGGAAAAAAAAGTATTTGCTGAGACGGAAATAAAGGTATCAAATTTCTACCGAGATAACTGGAAGTTCCAACCAATAAGAACCCTAATGAACCTAAAAAAAGGATAAAGGCCCAACAGAAATTACTTGTTTTTCGAGACCCTGTTCTAAGTTCTATCCATATACGTTCTGATCGCCAACCCATACTAGATCCAGTTGTATTTTATTGGAATTGGGAGAATAACAATAACCCAAAAAAATTGTAGTTTCCTTTTTTGGTTTCCCGAAGTAACGCTCATCAACTAGTATTATTCTGATGTAGACCTTGGGTAGTAATTCATCGAATTTCGTAATAGATCTAAGAATAGATGAGATTTGTCCCTACTGCCCGTATCTAAAAAATCTTGTTTTTTTGAACATAAATAAATAACGAAGCCATTGCAAGTGCCGGAAATACTAGGCCCACTAAAGGCACAAAAACAGAAGGAAAGTTGCTGAGAGTTGTCATAGAATGGGTACCTCGATTTAATTATTTGTACCTGTTAAGTTTTTGTTGTTATATTAACATTTTGGTTCGATGTTATAAAGATCTTTTTTCGAATTCATGTAGAATTATACTCATATATAATGATATGAAATATATCTAAGTATATCATAGTAGATATATGTATATATATATGTATATTAGAAATGTATATTTTAAATAAAGTATATTCTAAAAATAAATAAAAAATAAATTTCTAGATTATTATTATTATATAGAAATAAGAAATAGAATTTCTATAGAATCTATAGAAATAGAATAAAAAATTATATAGAAATAATAAAGAAGGGAAGAACGAAATCCTTTTTCTTCCTCTTGCCTAAATTCGTGGAAGAAAGAATTTGCTTTTTTATAGAGTTTTCCTGGTTAGTAATCAGAAAAATAGGAATATTACTAATCAGGAAAAGAGGAATATCGATAAAAAAAAATTATCCACATCACATGATTCTTTCTGCAGTTAAATCTTATGTTACACCAACGAAAAATTAATTATTTCGATTTTTAATTTGATTGCCATAAACTAATCCTATAAACTAAAACTAAATAATTACTCGCTCGTCACAAAAAAATTTAAAGCTCTACTTGATTTTATTTTGAGTCAAAGGAAAGAAAGCATGTAGCTGAAATAACTCACTCAAAACGTCCTTTAAAGGATTACGCGGTACGATTGAATCGAATAAGCCCTTATGGAATAAATATTCAGCCGCTTGTGAACCTTCAGGTACTGTCTTATTTAATGTTTGTTCAATTACTCTTTTACCTGCAAATGCAATGTAGGCGTTGGGTTCGGCAATAATGATATCCCCCAACATACCAAAACTAGCGGTTACCCCACCAGTAGTAGGAGATGTAAGGATCGATACATAGAATAACTTTTTATTTGCTTGATAATCATATAAAACAGAAGATATTTTAGCCATTTGCATCAAACTCAAACTTCCTTCTTGCATACGTGCTCCTCCGGAAGCACACACTAGAATAAGAGGTAAAAATTGATTGGCAGCATATTCGATCAAACGGGTGATTTTCTCACCTACTACAGATCCCATACTACCCCCCATAAACTGAAAATCCATAACCCCAATTGATACGGGAATACCATTTAGTTGACCTGTGCCTGTTTGAACAGCCTCGGTTAATCCTGTCTTTCTTTGATATGAATCAATACGATCTTTATACGGCTCCTCCTCCGAATGAAATTCAATGGGATCCAGAGAGACCATGTCTTCATACATAGGATTCCAAGTACCTGGATCAATCGAAAGTTCGATTCTATCTGAACTGCTCATTTTCAAATGATATCCACATTGTTCACAAATATTCATTTTGGATTTCAAAAATTTTTTATAATTTAATCCATAACAATTTTCGCATTGAACCCACAAATGACTGTATTTTTGAGTCTCATATAGATCATTAGAACCTTCTCTTATAGTTAAAGCACTATCATTTGTGTTGTTAGTTATTATACTTATACTGGAACTCTCGCTTTCACTACTGTTTCTGCCCAGACTACAAATGGAACTATAAATGTAACTCTTGTGACTATCACTTAAAATGGAACTATCAATACCAGTTTGAGAACGAAGATAACTGTCAACACTACTATTAATGTGATTATTCCAAGTATATTTCGTATCATACATGTAACGATCATAGTGAGTCTCGTCACTCTTAGAGACATTATTCAGATAACTAGAATTCTTATAACTATAAAAATAACTTTCTGGTTCACTTAGAAAAGAATGATCATTGTCAATCTCAAAAATTTGATTTTCAATATCAAAATATATGGAATAATTGCCCCTATTACTATCCCTAACGAAAAAAGTTTCATCAGATATGAGACTCCGAATGTCACTAACGCCGACTAAATAATCAACATTACTGTAACTCGAATTGTCACTATCACTCCAACCATGAATGTTTTTATCCATATCAGTTCTAATCGGATCTTCTTCACTTACACTGATATTTTCAATAGGATCAAAACTATCCATTGATTTAGTTAGCCCACACCCGTATTCTAACTCCCTGTTAAATAACATCGAATTGAACCACCATTTTTCCATAGAGCTTTGTTGCCCCCTTAATTTACATAAAAAAACAATAGATGAATAGTCATTCAATGAAAAATCATTTGATTCATTTCTATCAAAATAAGCATATAAATCCAATCACTAGAATTATTAACTAACTAATAATGTGGGTATTAAATAAATAAATAAAAAAATGGATTCTCTTTCGTCAGAATCCAGCGTATCATTTCACTATCTATATGTCACTATATGTGCTAGAACTCTTTTTTTTATATTTTAATTCGATTATTCTATTATCTAATTTTCTAGTATTATATAAATTTTCTAAATTTTTATTACTATTAAATTAAATATTTAAATTAAATATTCAAATTCAATAAAAATAGCTAAAAAAAAAATAACAGTTTCTCCCCTGTTGTGTCAAATTCACATCAAAAAAAAAGAAATAGTTGTTCCTTCCTATGAATCGGAAGAACTTTTTTCGTAAAATCTCGTCTACTAATTAAACTAATTCAATTTTAAACTAATTCAATTAATAATTGAATTAGTTTAAAATTGAATTTAATTATAATTCTTATTAATTCATTATTAATATGAATTAAATATTAATTATATATTTTAATTATAATTCTTATTAATTCATTATTAATATGAATTAAATATTAATTATATATTATTAATTATATATAATTATATATTATTAATTATATATATTATTAATTATATATAATTATATATTATAATAAAATTATATATTATTAAATATTAATTATATAATATTAATTATATATAAAATTATATATTATTAAATATTAATTATATAATATTAATTATATATTATAATAAAATTATATATTATAATAAATTATTTAATTAATTTTTAAATTCTTAATACTAAATACTAACTAATAAGTTTCTATTCAACAAACACGGAACGAAAAGAGGGGGCAATATACAGGATGGTTAAAAAAGTTTTGATATTTAGTTCGATCCATGATTCGAAACTAGAAAAGAATACACCAATCCTAAAGATCCATAGGATTAATTGTGGATCCAACACAACAATAGAAACGTTTAAGTTATTTTGTCTTATATTTTGTACTGTATATCTAGATAACTATGTATCTATTAGTATCTATTAAAATCAAAATATATATACAAAAATAGATTATATACAATAGTCTCTTTGTAGTGTATTCGGCTCAATCCTTTTAGTAAAAGATTGGGCCGAATTTTATTGCAATTCAATTAATAGTAATAGAATGAACG